CTCATCCTGTATATTGTCCTTTTCATTCCGTGTTGCATTAGAAACTTATTATTATACGAGATTATACGAAAATGAATCCTTCCTAGGAGGGAACAAATATTTCTCTTTTCGATGAGAGTTTGTACACAACATGGGAGAAACCTATCTTCTATTTATAATAATTGAAGAAAAAGTTCCATCATATATAGTGAATTGATACTCCCGACTCCCACAAAATCATTTCTTTCGTTCAATAGTTACTCGTTATTAGTTAATAATCCTAGTGATTGGATCTATATGCGTATTCCGATAGGAAATGAAATAGTAAAATGATTTTTCGTCGAATGACTATTCATTTATTGTATTTTCAAATAGGGGGCAGGAAGGATCTATGGGAAAATGGTGGTTCAATTCAATGTTGTCTAACGAGGAGTTAGAACACAGGTGTGGGCTAGGTAAATCAATGGACAGTCTTGGTCGTCCTGTTGGAAATACCAGTGGAAGTGAAGATCCTATTCTAAATGATACGAATAAAAACAATCATAATCATGGTTGGCGCGAAAGTAATAGTTGCAGTAATGTTGATCATTTTTTCGGTGTCAGGGACATTTGGAGTTTCATCTCTGATGACACTTTTTTAGTTAGGGATAGTAATGGTAACAGTTATTCCGTATATTTTGATATTGAAAATCGGGTTTTTGAGATTGACAACGATAGTTCTTTTCTGAGTGAACTAGAAACTGCTTTTTCTAGTTATCTGAATAGCGGGTCTAAGAGTGACAATCGCTACTATGATCATTATATGTATGATACTACGTATAGTTGGAATAATCACATTAATAGTTGCATTGATAGTTATCTTCGTTCTGAAATCAGTATTGATAAGTACATTTCGAGTGGTAGCGACAATCACATTTACAGTTATATTTATAGTTACATTTGTAGTGGTGAAAGTGTAAGTGATAGTGACAGGGGGAGTTCTAGTATAAGAACTGGCGGTAATGGCAGTGATTTCAATATAAGAGGAAGATCTAATGATTTCGATGGAAATAAAAAATACAGACATTTATGGGTTCAATGCGAAAATTGTTATGGATTAAATTATAAGAAATTTTTTAGGTCAAAAATGAATATTTGTGAACAATGTGGATATCATTTGAAAATGGGTAGTTCAGATAGAATCGAACTTTCGGTTGATTCGGGCACTTGGGATCCTATGGACGAAGACATGGTCTCTATTGACCCCATTGAATTTCACTCGGAAGAGGAACCTTATAGAGATCGTATCAATTCGTATCAAAGAAAGACAGGTTTAACTGAGGCTGTTCAAACAGGCATAGGTCAACTAAATGGGATTCCCATAGCCATTGGGGTTATGGATTTTCAGTTCATGGGGGGTAGTATGGGATCCGTAGTAGGCGAGAAAATCACCCGGTTGATCGAATATGCTGCTAATAGATCTCTACCTGTTATTATGGTGTGTGCTTCTGGAGGAGCACGCATGCAAGAAGGAAGTTTGAGTTTGATGCAAATGGCTAAAATATCTTCCGCTTTATATGATTATCAATTCAATAAAAAGTTATTCTATGTATCAATCCTTACATCTCCTACAACCGGCGGAGTAACGGCCAGTTTTGGTATGTTGGGAGATATTATTATTGCTGAACCCAATGCCTACATTGCATTTGCGGGGAAAAGAGTAATTGAACAAACATTGAATAAGACAGTACCTGACGGTTCACAAGCAGCTGAGTATTTATTCCATAAGGGCTTATTTGATCCAATCGTACCACGTAATCCTTTAAAAGGTGTTCTGAGTGAATTATTTCAGCTACACGGTTTCTTTCCCTTGAATCAAAATTCAAGTAGAGCGCTAGGCTCAGTTATTTGTAGCGAACTTTAGTTCATCGGAATCAAAGTCAAAATAAGAAGAGTGGAGTTTTCTTTGGTAACATAAGTTCTATAGGAAGTTTCGGATAATGACTTTTTTTGATGCAGATTTTTTATCCTACCCCTATTCATGATTAGTAATCAGGAACCCCCTATCAGGAGGAAAAGAGTGAATTCTTCCTTCCGCGGAATGGAATTGGGAAAAAAAATCAAAAGAATTTCATGTTCCCTTCTTTCATATTAATATATATCGTATTAATATATATAGAATAATTCAAATCTATAAGGGAAGTGTTGCATATTTTTATATCTCCCGAGGACCTACACTTTTGACTATGAATTCCTGTTGGATCGGATTCTAACAAATCCTTAGGAAACTCGTAAGAAACTCTTTATTAGAAAATAAGGGCGGTAGAACAAGAATAATAAAGCGGATTATCATCCATCTATTTCTTGTAGAAAGGTGAATAGATACGCTTATTTAGCTCTACATTCCTTGCACTTATTATATACTTAATAATACTTATAATAGATATACTTATCATAAGATAAAATATCTTTATAACAGGTACAAATATTAAATCGAGGCACCCATTCTATGACAGATTTCAATTTACCCTCTATTTTTGTGCCTTTAGTGGGCTTAGTGTTTCCAGCAATTGCAATGGCTTCTTTATCTCTTCATGTTCAAAAAAACAAGATTGTTTAGACCTGATAGGACAAAATTTCATCAATTTATTTCAACACTTGGACTTGGATCATAATAGGGATATCCATTTAGTGGAATATGATACGACATGTGGCTCCCTCCGGGCACAAATAAAAAAGTGATTATACATGCGGATACATTATATATGGATAAATGCATGTATATGGGGGGATAGCTGTTTTAAAATGGATCAGAGCGGATATCTGAAATAGAAAGTTAACGTATCTATATTATGTAGATATACATTGGTGGTATTATACGAAGGGGATGTTATTATTTTATATCTAACCAATTTGATGAATTACTCCTAATAGTTCGCGTCATAATAGTGCTAGTTGATGAGAGTTACTTCGGGAGCAAAATAAAAAAAGTAAAATCAAATTCATTTGGCTTATTCTCTTCTCTCAATTCCAATAGGATGCAACTGGATCTAGTATGAACTATCGATCAGAACGTATATGGATAGAACTTATAACGGGATCTCGAAAAACAAGTAATTTCTGCTGGGCCTGTATCCTTTTTTTAGGTTCACTAGGATTCCTATTGGTTGGAACTTCCAGTTATCTTGGTAGGAATCTGATATCTTTATTCCCGTCTCAGCAAATCCTTTTTTTTCCCCAAGGAATCGTGATGTCTTTCTATGGGATCGCAGGTCTGTTCATTAGTTCCTATTTGTGGTGCACAATTTCGTGGAATGTAGGTAGCGGTTATGATCGATTCGATAGAAAAGAAGGAATAGTGTGTATTTTTCGTTGGGGATTTCCTGGAATAAATCGTCGCATCTTCCTTCGATTCCTTATGAGAGAGATTCAATCGATCAGAATGGAAGTTAAAGAGGGTCTTTATCCTCGACGTGTCCTTTATATGGAAATCAGAGGCCAGGGCGCCATTCCCTTGACCCGTACTGACGAAAATTTGACTCCACGAGAAATTGAACAAAAAGCTGCTGAATTGGCCTATTTCTTGCGCGTGCCAATTGAAGTATTTTGAAATGAAGGGAATTAATGCTTTCTCAGCATGAGGGAAGGGACCCAGGAACCCCCTTTTAAATATAACTGAAGCTTCTTCGGAACGTTCATTCGAGCAAAACATGTTAGATTCTATTTCCCCCGTTCCGTTGGTAATCCTTCTGTGGCCCATAGAATAAAGCAGGCGGACGTATACGGAACAACCATAATAAGAAGCAATTTTGATCGACCAAAACTCCTTTTTCTCCATATAGAACTCAATTCTACTAGTCACAAGTCTAATAAGTATGTATTCATCACACATATCAGAGCATTTCGGAATACATAATTTCTCTTTTTAGGGCCAATACTTTGGATTAATACATTAGATACAGATGTATCATATCTCGTTAATTATCTTTCTTTTGTCAATCGATGTTTCTTTTTTGATCCTTTCTTTAGCTCCTGGATAACCAAACGTTTAGATCTCTCATAACTATCCAATTTCTCTCTCGTTTTGTCACCTATTTCGGATTTCATCATTAATATTTTTCAGAAATATCCCCTCAATTATTCCTGGGTCGTGGGTAGCCAGTGAAAATTTCGAAAAAATAATTGAGGGGAGTTCTTTCGTCTCGAAATCAAAATAATATTCATTATTTCAAGCGGTTCTTTTGGGCATTCATCGAAAGAACAAATGAAGATAGAATTGGTTCGAATTTGACCAACTGAGATATCTGGGAAAAGTATTTGATTATTTCTTCATTCGAAACGGGCCCTTATTCTATTTCTATTTCTATATTCTTTCTAGATCCAAGGACTAAACAATTCAAAAAAAAAAAGGAATAGATCCATAGGTTCCATACCTTGTTATAGAACTCATGCTTCATAGAAATATCGGATCAGATAGAGTCGGCGACTGAAGCGGGTTCATTAACAATTCACAGATGAAAAGTGTCAAAAAAGAAAGCATTGACTCCCCTCCCGTATCTTGCATCTATAGTCTTTTTGCCCTGGTGGATCTCTCTCTCATTTAATAAAAGTCTGGAACCTTGGGTTACTAATTGGTGGAATACCGGACAATCCGAAACTTTTTTGAATGATATTCAAGAAAAGAACGTTCTAGAAAGATTCATAGAATTAGAACAACTATTCCTGTTGGATGAAATGATAAAAGAGTACCCGGAGACACAGATACAAAAGCTTCGTATAGGAATCCACAAAGAGACGATGCAATTGGTCAAAATGCACAACGAAGATCATATCCATATCATTTTGGATTTCTCGACAAATATAATCTGTTTTGCTATTCTAAGTGGTTATTCTATTCTGGGTAATGAAGAACTTGTCATTCTGAATTCTTGGGTTCAGGAATTCCTCTATAACTTAAGCGACACAATAAAGGCTTTTTCTATTCTTTTATTAACTGATTTATGTATCGGATTCCACTCACCCCGGGGGTGGGAACTAATGATTGGTTCGGTCTACAAAGATTTTGGATTTGCTCATAATGATCAAATTATATCTGGTCTTGTTTCCACTTTTCCAGTCATTCTAGATACAATTTTGAAATATTGGATCTTCCATTATTTAAATCGTGTATCTCCTTCACTTGTAGTGATTTATCATTCAATGAATGAATGAAGAACTCATTTGATCTGCTGATATCAATCAAATCATGATGCTACTTCGTACATAAACAAACCGTTTTGAAGCTTACTCACTCTTTATACTTCTACCCGCCCAGGGGATTCCTACTATACTTCAGTACAATTATTCCAGTACAATGGCAGAATCATGGATAGGGAACTATGCTAGCTACCTACCTAATTTATTGTAGAAATTTCCGGGATCAATTATTGGACCATGCAAAATAGAAATACCTTTTCCTGGGTAAAGAAAGAGATGACTCGATTCATTTCCGTATTGATCATGATATATGTAATAACTCGGACATCTATTTCAAATGCATATCCTATTTTTGCGCAGCAGGGTTATGAAAATCCACGAGAAGCAACCGGGCGTATTGTATGTGCCAATTGCCATTTAGCTAATAAGCCCGTGGATATTGAGGTTCCACAAGCTGTGCTTCCTGATACTGTATTTGAAGCAGTTGTTAGAATCCCTTATGATATGCAACTGAAACAAGTTCTTGCTAATGGTAAAAAGGGGGCTTTGAATGTGGGGGCTGTCCTTATTTTACCCGAGGGATTCGAATTAGCTCCCCCCGATCGTATTTCTCCCGAGCTGAAAGAAAAGATGGGCAATCTGTCTTTTCAGAGCTATCGCCCCACTAAAAGAAATATTCTTGTAGTGGGTCCTGTTCCTGGTCAGAAATATAGTGAAATCGTCTTTCCCATTCTTTCTCCGGACCCTTCTACTAAGAAAGACGTTCACTTCTTAAAATATCCCATATACGTAGGCGGGAACAGGGGAAGGGGTCAGATTTATCCCGACGGGAGCAAGAGTAACAATACAGTCTATAATGCTACAGCAGCAGGTATAGTAAGCAGAATAGTACGTAAAGAAAAAGGGGGATATGAAATAAGCATAGCCGATGCATCGGATGGACACCAAGTGGTTGATATTATACCTCCAGGACCAGAACTTCTTGTTTCAGAGGGTGAATCCATCAAGCTTGATCAGCCATTAACGAGTAATCCCAATGTGGGTGGATTTGGTCAGGGAGATGCAGAAATAGTACTTCAAGATCCATTACGTGTCCAAGGTTTGTTGTTCTTCTTGGCATCTGTTATCCTAGCACAAATCTTTTTGGTTCTCAAAAAGAAACAGTTTGAGAAGGTTCAATTGTCCGAAATGAATTTCTAGATCCACGGATTCATCAAGTTGGTAAAAAGGGCCGAATTATTGTTGATCAATGCAATTATGTATGATCCAAAAAAATATGGAAAGCCCCTTGTCTTGCTTTGTTTATACTGCTTTTCTGCGAGATGCCGGGAATTGCTTGTATCCCATTCCTAGTAATAGTATGTATATTGCGAAGAAGACTACTTGACCCCCCCCTTTTTTTTTTCAATCCAAATTGGAGCGGTGTGACGCTTCTTATTGCCAGATTGTAAATGCCATGGAATGCATCAATAGTTTTTTCTATCTAATAGAATCGAATTCGAATAGACAATAGGCGGCATAACATTAAGTAGGAAGAGAATACGCGGCAAGGGATAAATGAAAGAATGATTCTGGGAGGGATTACTTGTCTTCCTAATTTTCGACACAAGAAAAGGGCGGAAAATTCCTTTTCTTGTGTCAAAATAATAATGATTCTTGATCTTGTTTGTCAAAGATTACTGTTTTCTTTTCCAGGTCTATCGGAACCTCTTTCTTTAGATTCATAAGAAGTGGCGGACAAACAAAAAAGGGGGATGGCTTAGTAAACAAATAGAACTTCTTCAACGAACTTATCAAATTTCAAGTAAAAAAAAAATCAAATTTTAAGATGAGATAATAAATAAGGATTTGGATATGTGCAAAAATCCAAGATTTTCCCCTTTCAACCGGAACATTAAGAGTCTTTTTTTACTTGATGAAATTTGATTTTTATAGAATAGAGTAGAGTAAGGTTCAATTCAATTAGTATAGAAATGGTTTGCAGGATGTCTCATCTGTAGAAATCCTGTGTCATCCAAAAAATCAATTGATTCCTTCTTTCTTCTTGTTTCGGAAGGGGCCCTCATACTATGGCGGAACAGATACTATGAATCAATCAAGGGATTCCATTTTTCAAAAACATCATCAGAAACAAAGCATCCTTTTATCATTTCTATGAATCTAATATTATGATTATGTTGACTGGATGAATTTCCAACTTTTTTTATGTTATGGAATAGATCAAACAAAGCCTTACCCGAAGAGTAAGAACTCAATAGGACCTTACCCCCCGAATCAGATAAAGAGGGGTAAGGTCCTATTGAGTTCTTACTTTTTCATGTCTACAATCCGGCTCATCCGATTACT